ATTTCGGGTTCTATCTCTACGAAATGAATGGCAAAATTGAGAAAACCACCGAATCATTAATCCATTTTGTTTCAGAGTCGATAAATGATAAATTATATGTCCTCCGTTTGAATCATAATCACTTTCCTCAAATTTGACTCTATCTACTGATAGTATGTGGATAAAAAAATTATGCCGAATCCTTCCTGAAATATAACTTAGAATCATATTTTCATTATCTAAACAAACCTTAAGTATCCCGTTAGGGAGTGGTTCAGAAATTAAAACTTTATGAAAGTGCTGTATATAATTCGGATATCAGAAAGATTACCATATATAGCACAAAATTTCTCCACCGATTCCTTCTAGTCGAGCCTCTCTGCCTGTCATTATACCCCTCGAGGTAGAAAGAATTACAATCCCGATCCCGCCTAAAATTCTAGGGATTCGTTGATAGTTAGAATAGATTCGTAGACCGGGTCGACTGATCCGTTTTAAATTTAAAACAGTTCTATAGGGCCCTTTCCTATTCCTTCTATGTCGTAGCGTTAAAACCAAAAAGTATTTGTATTTCTTGCTCTCCTGATGTTTCCTCATGTTTTCAATAAAACCTTCTCGTAAAAGGATTTTAACAATGTTTTCAGTGATCGTAGTATACGGTATTCGAACTGTTCTTTTTTTATTCATGTCAGCATTTCGTATAGAGGTTAATATATTAGCAATCGTGTCTTTACTCATAATAAACGAAGATTTTTGTTGTCCCCGAATTTTGATATAATCAACATGCTCTTTTTTTTTTTTCTGAATTATTAAACTGAATTCTTAAATTTATAAATAAAATATAAAGGTATATACATGAGACACAAACAATTTACACAATTTACTAATTAAAAATTTCATTCAAATACTTCAAATACTATAACCACTGTATTATGGTCTCATCTTATCTTATAATACTTCAGGTGCTAACGAAACTATTTTAGTGAAATTTAATTGTCTTAATTCCCGGGCAATTGCGCCAAAAATTCGAGTTCCTTTTGGATTTCCTTCTTGATCAATAATAACCGCAGCATTGTCATCATATTGTATTATCATACCGTTATCACGTTTGAGTTCTTTACAAGTCCGTACAATTACAGCTCTGATCACTTCTGATCTTTCTAGCGGTGTATTTGGTATTGCTTCCTTGATTACAGCAACAATAACGTCACCGATATGAGCATATCGTCGATTACTAGCCCCTAGGATTCGAATACACATCAATTTTCTGGCTCCGCTGTTATCCGCTACATTCAAATGGGTTTGAGGTTGAATCATATTATTTTTTATCTTTTTTTCAATGCAAAGCAAAGGGCGAAGTAAAAAAAAAAAAGAAATGTTGTTTATTCAAAACAAAAAAAGAAACGTGCAATTGTTTTTTTTCATCCAAAAAAACACTTTACTTCTTTCTTTTGGTTCTACATTCCTAATCCTGAAATAATGAATTGAGTTCGTATAGGCATTTTGGATGCCGCTATTGAAATAGCCCTTCTGGCTATATTTTCGGCTACCCCACTCATTTCATAAAGTATTCTACCTGGTTTAACGACAGCTACCCAATATTCGGGAGATCCTTTTCCCGAACCCATACGTGTTTCTGTAGGTCTTACTGTAACTGATTTGTCTGGAAATATACGTACCCATATTTTTCCGCCGCGGCGTGCGTTTCGTGTCATTGCTCGTCGCCCTGCTTCTATTTGTCTAGATGTGATCCAAGCGGGTTCAAGTGCTTGAAGAGCATATTTACCGAAGCAAATACGATTACCCCGATAAGATATTCCTTTCATTCTTCCTCTATGGTGTTTACGGAATCGGGTTCTTTTGGGGTTATAGTTGAGGGTTTTTTATTAATATTAATTCCATCTCTACTACAGAACCGGACATGAAAGTTTCTTCTCATCCGGCTCCTCGCGAAGGAAACGGTTATAAAATAATATACATGTATTTAATCATGTATTGACTGAATAATATATTGAAACAATAAATCATGAGAATTTTTGATAATCTATTATAAATTTGTATTGTATATCTTTTTTTAGATATAACTAAATATCTATTCGATTTCTATTTATAGAAAATTTCGTTTTATTTTATTAGAAGGTTATGACAAATCTTTATTTTGTTTTTCCTTTGATTATCATATCGGATTCCCTAAAATTTCGAAATCCAAAAAATACAAATTTTCGCGGGCGAATATTTACTCTTTTAATTTTTTAATTAAGTTATATAGGATTAGTTTATGCTATGACTTTTTCGAATAAATGAATTGGTTCCTGGTTCGTTTCGCCATCCTACCTAATGAATCATTAGGATTCATTTTCAATAGAATCTTATACACTCACGGGTTCTGTCGTTCCCACCGCTTCGCGATTAATGGTTAGGTCTGAATTCTACAACGGAGCTACTAAATGAAATTTTGTCTTGAGTCAATTTTCTCAGTTTTTATTGACTCAGGGCTCTTGATTTTTTTGTTCTATGAACA